AGAAAGGTTATGATTTTCTTGATATCAAAGAATCTCATGAATTATTCATTCATTGAATGATAAATTACTACAAGTGAAGGAGATACACGATTTAAAAAATGGAAGATCCAATATTTCACAATTGTATCTAGAATCACTGGAAAAGTGGAAACAAGACCAGATATAATCTGATCATTCTGAGCCAATCCAAAATCATTGTAGATCAAACCAATCATTAGTTCCCAACCATGGGTCGAGTGAAATCCGATCCATAAATCAGTAACTAAAAGAATCAAAAAAGCTTTGATTGTATCACTTAAGTTATAGAGAAATTCCTGAATCCAAGAATTTAAAATGAAAAGTTCTTCATTCCCCAGAAAAAAATAACCACTTAGAATAGCGAAACAGATTATATTTGTAGAGAAATGCAAAATGATATGGAAATGAGATTCATTTTGTCTTTGGACCAATTGTATTGTTTCCTTGTGCATTCCTATACGAAGCCTTTGCATATGTGTCTCTGAGTACTCCTTTATCATCTCGTCCAACAGGAATAGTTCTTCTAATTCCATAAATTTTTCTATAACATTTTTCTCTTGAATATCATTCAAAGGGATTTCGGATTGCCTAGTATTCCACCAATTAATAACCCAAGTTTCTAGACATTTCTTAAATGAGAGAGAAACCCACCAGGGCAAAAAGATTATAGACACAAGATATGGGAGGGAAGCCAATGCTTTCTTTTTTTTCATTCTGGATCCGTGATGTGAATTGTTAATGAACCTGTTTCATTGGTCGATTCTATCTGAGATTTCTATGAAGTACGAATTATATAACAAGAGCCTATAACTCTAACAAGAAGAAGGTATCAAACCTATGAATCTTTTCCTATTTTTGTTTTTGTGTAAGAATTGAGTCTTTGGATCTAGAAATCTAGAATAGAACATACAAGAAAGGATTTTTTCGAATGAAAAAAAGAGTAATTTCCATATTCCAGAGATCACAATTAGGAAAATTGTAACCGATTTCCCTTTCATTTATTCCTTTCAATGAAGACTCAAAAACCCATTTGAACTAACAAATCTAATTTGGATTTAAAGACGAACCCTACTGGATTCTTTAATTCTTTTCTTTCCATTTCAATTTGAAAGATTTTACTGTCTAACCGCAGCGCAGGGAGAGGATATCAATTCAAAGGCCTAAAAAGAGGAATTCTGTTTTACGAAAACAAAAGACATGTTAGGATATTTGATGAATCTATACTTTATTTACTTATTAGACCTTTTACTAGTCTAAAGAGTTAAGCCAGACGCCATGTGTATGCGTCTACAAAATAGTTATTGTTCCATATACGTCTTCCCACTTTTTTTGAGATGTATTAAGTTCCTTCTCTCATACTGAGATTGATTCTTCAGTTCATTTCAAAATACTTCAATGGGTACACGCAAGAAATAGGCCAATTCGGCAGCTTTTTGTTCAATTTCTCGTGGAGTCAAATCCTCATCAGTACGGGTCAAGGGAATGGCTCCTTGACCCTTGATTTCCATATAAAGGATACGACGAGGAAAAAGACCCTCTCTCACTTCCATTCTGATTGATTGGATATCTTTTAGAAAGAAACGAAGGAAGATGCGACGATTTCTTCCAGGAAATCCCCAACGAAAAAGGGACATTATCCCTTCTTTTCTATCAAATCGGTCATAACCACTACCTACATTCCATGAAATTGTGCACCACAAATAAGAACTAATGAATAGACCTGCAATCCCATAGAAAGACATCACGATCCCTTGTGGGAAAAAAAGGATTTGCTGAGACGGAAATACGGATATCAGATTTTTACCAAGATAACTGGAAGTTCCAACCACTAAGAATCCTAGTGAACCTAAAAAAAGGATACAGGCCCAGCAAAAATTACTTGTTTTTCGAGACCCCGTTATAAGTTCTATCCATATATGTTCTGATCGCCAGTTCATACTATACTAGATCCAGTTGCATTCGATTGGAATTGAGAGAATAACCCAAATGGATTTGACTTGACTTTTATTGCTTGATCCCGAAGTAACTTTCATCAACTAGCAGCATTCCGACAGAAAGCATTAGGAATAATTTATTAGATACATTGAGTTTCTATTGAAAAGATTTTTCAAAAAAGATTTGCTGATCATTTTGAATTTCATCATTTAATTGATTAAGCTATAACCGTATATACATGCATTAATGCCGTATATTATGCATCGGCATACATAACAAAACAACTCTTCCTTTTGTTTTTGGAAAGGCCAAATATCATATATCCTACCATATTACATTAAAAAAAGTATCTGTATGATGATCTAGTGTTTAAATAAATTGATGAGATTTCATCGTATTTAGACAATCTTATTTCTTTGGACATAAAGAGATAAAGAAGCCATTGCGATTGCCGGAAAGACTAGGCCCACTAAAGGAACAAAAATCGAGGGAAAATTCAAATCTATCATAGAATGGGTACCTCAATTTCATATTTGTACCTATTATAAATTCTAATTATAAAGATATATTCTAATAAGTCTATCTATTAATTATTAATATTAATCTATTAAAAAGGAATTCTAAAGAATATTAAGATAATATGAATATGAAGTATTTAATAATCAATAACGAATGTAGAACTCAATGAAGTATACCTATTCCTCTTTCGACACGAATATGTATGAGAATCCTTTTTAAGAAATTAGATTCTTCTTCTCCCATCCTTATCTTCATCGTCTTTCTATCTTTACCTTTCAAAACACCTTTTTTGTTTTGAAAGGTAAAGATAGAAAAGAGTTTCTTATGAGTTTCCGATTTGAACCAATCTTATACAAAAAAAAGGGATTCCTAGTGAAAAACCGGGGGTTCTCGCTAAATAAAAAGAACTTCTATATTCTTCTTATTTTTTTTTTGAATCTTGATTCAAGGGAAGGAAACCGTGTAGCTGAAATAACTCATTCAGAACACCTTTTAAAAGATTACGTGGTACAATTGGGTCGAATAAGCCCTTATGGAATAAAGACTCAGCCGCTTGTGAACCGTCGGGTACTGTCTTTTTCAATGTTTGTTCAATTACTCTTTTACCCGCAAACGCAATGTAGGCATTAGGTTCAGCAATAATGATATCTCCCAACATACCAAAACTTGCTGTAACTCCACCAGTTGTAGGAGATGTAAGGATTGATACATAAAATAACTTTTTATTTGATTGATAATCATATGAAGCAGAAGATATTTTAGCCATTTGCATTAAGCTCAAACTGCCTTCTTGCATGCGTGCTCCTCCAGAAGCACATACAATAATAACAGGTAGAGATTGATTAGTAGCATACTCGACCAAACGGGTGATTTTCTCACCTACTACAGATCCCATACTACCTCCCATAAACTGAAAATCCATAATTCCAATTGCTATGGGAATACTATTTAGTTGACCTACGCCCGTTTGAACAGCTTCAGTTAAACCCGTTTTTCTTTGATAAAAAGAAATGCGATCTATATAAGGTTCCTCCTCTGAATGAAATTCAATGGGGTCTATAGAGACCATATCTTCATCCATAGGCTCCCAAGTGCCAGGATCTATAAAGAGTTCAATTCTATCTGAACTACTCATTTTCAAATGATATCTGCAGTATTCACAAATATTCATTTTTGAACTAAAAAATTTTTTATAATTTAATCCATAACAATTCTCACATTGAACCCATAACTGTTTGTATTTTGTATTTAGATCGAAATCATTAGATTTTTCTCTTCTATTGAAATAACTTCTACTAGTTTTGATACTAGAATTTCCATTTTCAATACTACTTGTACTTTCCGTACAAATGAAACTAGAAATGTAACTGTCGATATCACTGTAAATGTCACTATTAAGACTGATTTCAAAGCGAAGATAACTATCAATGCAACTATTAATGTGATTATTCCAATTAGATTGAGTATCATACATGGAATAATAATAGTAGTAATTATTACTATTAGACCCACTATTCAAATAACTAGGTAGTTCACTCAAAAAAGAACTAACATTGTCAATATCAAAAATATGATTTTCAATATCAAAATATACAGAATAAGTGTCACCATTACTATTTCTAACTAAAAAAGTATGATCAGAGATCAAACTCCAAAGATTCCTGCTATCAAATAAATAATTTAGATAATGAATATTACTGAAACTATAACTGTCCCAACTAGGAATCTTTTTATTCGCATCTTTTCGAAAAGTTTCTTCACTTCCACTGGTATGTCCAAGAGCATCAAGACTATCCATTGATTTACTTAGTCCACACTTATGTTCTAACTTCTTGTTAGACAACATTGAATTGAACCAATATTTTTTCATAGATTCTTTATGCCCCTATTTTCTGAAAAACTAATACTAATAGATGAATAGTCATTCGATGAAGTAATAGATGAATAGTCATTCGATGAAGAAAAAATCATTTTACTCTTTTTTTTCTTTCTCATCAGAATTCAAATAAAGCATATGATCCAATGTTAATGAAAAACGAGTGAGTCTTGAAAAGAAAGGATTCTCTTTTTGAGGAATCCGGTGAATCATTTCAATATTATGATAGGATCTTTTCCTCAAAAAAAATATATAAAGAAAGGTTTCTCTCATGTCAAACTTTCAATTCTCATCAAAAAGATACATAGTTGTTTCTTCCCATAAATTAAAAAGAAATTCTCGTCTCGTAGAATCTCGTGTCATATAGTCAAATAAGAAAATGAATTTTGATTACAACAGGGAACGAAAAAGACAATATACAGGATAGGACTAGAAGAGATCCTTCCCTTGGCTTGATCTATGGCCTGAAACTAAGGAATCTAAAATGATTCACCAATCCAACCCCAAGAATCCATAATTCAGCCTATGGCTCTAACAATAAAGAAAAGAATAGATAAGTTTTTAGTCTTCCTTCGATTTTATCTTCTTATTTTTATATTTTGTATATACTTGTATATTGTATATCGTGTAAGGTCTGTACATATAAAAGATA